AGTTGTATTTATTAAACAGATATATAGGCAGATATAGATATATCTATATATTCCCCTTCTATTGCCCTTCTATTTTTATTCCATGAAAATTAAAATTTGAATAAAATTTCCTGAGAATTCCCTCTAGGCAACCTATATAAAATAAGATAACCAATTAGATATCTGTGTAACAATTTATGTTCTGGGGTTTACATATACCCATATATATTGTTATAATTGAAATGTATAAATTGAAAATAAAAAATACTTAATAAACGCTGATTTGATTAGTTATGTATCATTTTTAAGTTTCTTGTGTCATTAGGAAACCACAATTTTATATTAAAATCCAAGACTCATTCATGAATTTGCAGCCAGGAGTCAATAGTTAATGGTTCAAATTTGTCATCAACTTGTTTTTTTGTGACTAAAAATACACATTTTTCTTTTCAATAGAAAAGGGAGGGGAAGTTTTTAGGTATTATGTTTGTGTGTTTTGAGATACTATACAATCAATCGAAGAGGTGGATCAAATTAAATCAAAAAGAGGAAAGGGCTCTTTTTTCGGAAAATAATTAAGAAAAAAAGGCTTCCAAGATACAAGTACAAAAGAAGAGGTTCAGTAATCCAACCTTAAGCAGGAAAATTTCCATCTATTTTTTTGTATTATTTTGGCGATATGGCCGAGTGGTAAGGCGGGGGACTGCAAATCCTTTTTCCCCAGTTCAAATCCGGGTGTCGCCTGATCAATAAAAGACTCGAAATCTCTTATTCTGTTCTGTTGATATATACTCACCTAATTTTTCCCGGCAGTAGAAACGGATTGTGCATTTGGCCTGGGGGTTTTCTAAAATATTCAAATATTGTAGTAAATCTAGTATTAAAAAGATTCTAATGGTGGAAGGGCTATCACGACTTTCAAGATCCCCCTCTACTACTAATGTAGTGTATACTAGCTGAGTCTTGAATTCTGTTGGATAGACAGATTGGATAGACAGATACGAAATCTAATTAAATTAGCAGTTTAGTTGTGTAAAGACCGGAAGAGCCTTTATATACTTAATATACTTATACTTAATACTTAATAATAAGAATACTTACTGTATATCTATACAGACTCACGAGAATTTATGAGTGTTCACATTCAATATGTGACTGAATGGAGAATATAATTAACTTCTATAGAGATAAAAACGGCAAAAAGAACAGGCCTTATTATTCTTATATGTTCCATTAGTAACATTCCCTTAAGGTGTCATTGCCTATTTTACTTGTGTTTAGTCTTTCCCAATTAGAAGTCGTATAGGAATTTAGTAGAAGTTATTGGGATTAGTTCATCAACAGTGTTCGGTTAGAATCCCTTTTTGACTCTGCGCCGTTGATTCCACTATTATTAATGAGCAATAATGGAATAATTCCTTCATAGAGATAGGGGACATAATTCACATGGATATAGTAAGTCTTGCTTGGGCTGCTTTAATGGTAGTCTTTACTTTTTCCCTTTCACTCGTAGTATGGGGAAGAAGTGGACTCTAGAGGTACTACGAATGGATTGAGGAATCAAACCATATCAATTGTTTTATAGATCGTTCTGCAACATGTTTTGAATTATTTAAAAAAAATATCTTCATTTAGGACTTACCTTACATTCGTAAATTTTCTATTTCAATGGACGGGCTCTTCCCATAATTTTAATTTTAGATGGATACTAAAGAAGGCCCGACTCCCTTTTTGTTTCCCTCTTTCCTTTTCCTGCTCAAAAAGGAATTTTTGAAGTGTATACACGATTTCTATGAGAAAAATTTAGGCAAAGTAGTTGTATAACGAGAGAATATGCATAATAAGATCTTGCCTTGGGAGTCACATATTGCGCACTTCCCGATTCTTTTATTATTTTAGAAATGGAATTTCGACTTTATCAGGGTTTCAAGCATTAAAAATTTGTGAGGTTTATTTTTTTATTATACTTATTCCCTTTTAAAATCCGAAGAAGTGCCCATAGAACTCCTGTCAATTTTTTCTTAGGAATAGATGCCGATAATGCTTTTTCCTTCGTTGACGAGACTCAGATTGCAAACAATAAGAAATCTCTAAATTAGAACTAGAAAGTAAGACAAGACAGTTTTTTAATATTGATCGAAAAAAAGATGTATCAAAAAAGAGAATTGGTTCTATGTAAATTCCATATATTATCTTGATATTTACATATATCAAGATAAGATTGTAGATTGATCGACACGAAGTCCCTGTCTTTATTATCTTTATTATCTTTATTATAAAGTACAACTTTATACACTACACTAACACTAATAGATATGGTAAGAAAGAAATATATATTTCTTTCTTACTATACTATAGTATCGGATCTGATAGAATACTGTCGATTCTAGTCCGCTCATTTCTTTTAAGACGCCAAATTGGAATCATTTTCTCTTTTTTTATTCAATCTTTGATAAGAACTCAGAAGTCAAGTTTCATTCAAATTAATTAATCCTTTTTATTTTGATTTTGAGTTTCCGTT